CTAAGTGGAATAAGCAAAGTGGATTCCTTGTTGATCAGTCGAGTTCCAATGAAAACCACACAATTGAAGGAAATGTCCGAATTTGCTATTTAGAAAATCAATAAACTAAGGTTTTGTCGTTCTAGATATCGGATTCAGCGGAAACAATTACAGCAGTAGGGGGGGGGGAAATCAAAAAACAAGTCGAGCAAAATTATACAAAGTTATATACAAGGTGCTACCCCCCCCTTAGCCTTTCTTTAATTGAATTTCGTTTGATTAGACGGAAGTTACTTAAAAACTTCCGCTTTCTTTAAAAGATTCTGAACAGTTCCTGTGGGTTGAGCACCTTTTTCAAGGAAATATAGAATAAGAGGAACGTTTAAATAAGTTTGATTCTTCATTGGATCATAAAACCCCACTTTTCTAAGATCTTTTCCTTCTCTTCGGGATCGAACATCAATTGCAACGATTCGATAGACGGCTCATTGGGATAGATGTAGATGACCAACACCCCCCCTAGAACCGTATAGGAAGTTTTCTCCTCGTACGGCTCGAGAAAAATGATTTGCTTCGAAGTTTTGTCTATGTATGCAATTCTAATAAATTAAATGACAAATGGGCCTAGAAAATCAATTAGACTCTGATTTCAGTCTTTTTTCCTTCCTGAAAATGAAAAAGAAACCATTCGTACTCATAACTCAAGTTGGATAACTCTCAAATAGCTCAAAGGAAAAATCTTTAGTCACTTTCATTTATTGAGTGGTCTTTAACCCCTTTTGTTTTGTTTGTCTTTTGTCTCGTTTCAAATTCTATTTGGATTCTTTAGTCTGATCCAATTAGTGAGACTATCAAGACAATTAAAAAGGTCTTTCCTTGTTCTTAGATCCTTTATCCTTATTTTAAATCATTGGGTTTAGACATTACTTCGGTGCTTCTTAATCCTTTCAAAGTGGCAGCAACATACCCCTTTTTGATTTCTTTCTATCAAAGAATCCTACGGACAGTTGATTCACGTGTGATACACTTTGAATCGAAAAAGTTTGCTAAATTCTAACAAGTATTGTTTTTGAATTGGAAACTTGCTCGAATTGGATCCTTTCGATTTCTATATATGGAAGATACGTTTACGAAGTTGTTCCGATTAATTGGCATTAACCCTAGATCCTTGCCCCCGAGAAATGAATTAATCCTTTCTACTCGAGCTTCATCGTGGACTATTTACAACCCAACAAAAAATCGAGTGTAACAGAACAAACAATGTCGAGCCAAGAGCACTCTCATCCTTAGATAAATCGAAAATGGTGGATGGAAAAATCCACAACGGATCGTGTCCTTCAAGTCGCACGTTGCTTTCTACCACATCGTTTCAAACGAAGTTTTAACATAATATTCCTCTAATTTGGAACCGGTATGGAATTGATTCAATTATGGAATCATGAATAGTCATTGGTTCAGTTGTACATAGACATCTAATCTAGGCTTTTTCTTCTATATATGATAATATGATATGAAACGATTTTTCTGAAAAAGTCTTAGCAAGACAGCATCTTTCACACACATAAATAATATATAGATAATAGCAAGAAATCGAAATATATAAACGAATAACTTTTTTAATCTGCATCTTCAAGTGACTCAACAGGATAGATTAAACGATTTCCTACTTTTTGAGTACCAAATAAAGATTCCACTTACAAGCAATCATTCAAAATATTTAATAAAAATAGTTCTAATTGAAATTGAAAAAGTTTCCTATTTAGACATCATTATTTAATTTGATTATTTAATTTGAAATTTGAATTGATTATTTAATTTGAAATTTGAAGAAAATTGGACAATAAGCATGACGTTTGATCTTCATAGGAAGATAAGTCTTTCTTTTTGAATTGACTCATCACTTTTAAATAGATAAAAGAAAAGAAAAACGAAATCCAATTTTTTTTCATGAGATGGATAAAAAAATGATCTAAGTTAAGATTTGAATCTTTATTCTTTTCGTCTGATTACGAAAATCAAATTACGAAAATCAAAAAAATAAGGAGGGTTTTTCATATCTATCAGATAGACTGAAGAGTTGTCACTGTTATAGATATTCTATAATATGGAATTTAAATAATTTAAGGTATCAAAAATCTTTTTCACAAAAACCGAAAAATTATTGTCATTGAAATAGAACGATACATACCATATAAGCGAAATATTTCCCCATTTTATATATTTTAGATGATATATATTTATAGATTTTGTTTAACATGGGATTAAGTAATATTTCACAATAATCGACTCTTATCATAAAGTGAATAAAAGGGTAATAGGGGAAATCACCCCTGCCTCAATTGTTCTGTAGATTTCCAATTTTTACTTAGAACCAAACACGAAATACCTAAATAAAATGAGATTCAAAGAAAATATATTGGCTCCATAACATATTTCTATATGATATGTAACTTGATCATTTGGTAATGAGATTCGAACAGACACAGATATTAAAATGAATACGGATTTACTCCTATCTACTGACTTACTTCTTTCTATAGTCATAATGGAGCATAAAAAAATGGATATGTACTGGGACGGAAGGATTCGAACCTCCGAATGGCGGGACCAAAACCCGTTGCCTTACCACTTGGCCACGCCCCATTTCAATTTCTAATCTACACTAAGAAACAATAATATTGGTATTGGTTGTTTGTCAACTCCAGTCCAAATATCTATATATCTATAGAATAGATTGGTACTAGGATTTTGATACATATAGATATAGAATTCAACTTAATTTATTGATCATTACATAGAATTCAATTAAGATATTGTATGAAAGTATGATTTCTTCTATTCTCCTTTGAGAATTGGAGGATTTTTGATTGGGTGGGTTCAAAGAAAAAGAAGGATTTTTTGTCTACCTTACTTACTTTCTTCTTTGTTCCTTATATCAAAAACTCAATCAAAATGCAATTATCTCCAAGAACAAAATGTCTGTTATGCTTAATATCGTTAGTTTGATCTGTATTAATTCTGCCCTTTATTCGAGTAGTTTTTTCTTCGGCAAATTGCCCGAAGCGTATGCTTTTTTGAATCCAATCGTAGATGTTATGCCAGTCATACCTGTGCTTTTTTTTCTCTTAGCTTTTGTTTGGCAAGCTGCTGTAAGTTTTCGATGAGATCCTTAATAATAATATCTTAGAAAATGCATGATTTCTTCGAGAAAAATTCTAACAATTGAGAAAATCAGATAAGTTTTAGAGTATGAATCCTAGATTAGCACACTGAAATTCTTGGATAGTCGCCATAAATCCGGCTTACCCCCATTTCCTCATTTTTGACCCCCTTTCCAGTGAAAGACCCTAACCACATTAGGGTCTCCCCACAATATCGAATTTGGATATGAAAGAAGTTTTTGATAATGAAAAACAAATGAATTTGTGACAATTCATGAAAAAAAACCAGATTTCGTGGTGTCAAAATAGGATATGTGGTAGAAAAATAGAAGATCTATTCTCTTTTTTTTTTCCAAAAAATCATCTTGGAGATTGTGTAATGCTTACTCTGAAACTCTTCGTTTATACCGTAGTAATATTTTTTGTTTCTCTCTTTATCTTTGGATTCCTATCTAATGATCCGGGGCGTAATCCTGGACGTGAAGAATAAAATCCAAAAGGTTTTCCTTGGGAAATTTTCCAATTTTCTTAGGATTTTATCTATTCCACACGCTTAACTAAGATTTTCAAAATTGAAAAATAAAATAAAGCAAGTCATTAACGGAAACGGAAAGAGAGGGATTCGAACCCTCGGTACAAATAACTCGTACAACGGATTAGCAATCCGACGCTTTAGTCCACTCAGCCATCTCTCCCAATTGCAAAAGATAATTACTACATTACACATAATGTAAGGAGTCTTTCTCTCTCTTTTTTCTCTATTCTAAACGAAAAGAGGGGCTCGAGCCCGCCACTAATCGAACTAAAGAAAAAATAAGGAAGACCTCCTTGTGTTGATTTTGTTCGAAAGGCCCTTGTTATTCTGATGGCCTGGCCTGGTCAGTACCTAGCCGGGCCTTTTTTTTTGTTCTAACGAATTATAGATAAATAATGATTTATCTGATATCTGATTTGAAAACACAAATATTTTTTTTATTATATTATTATATTCAATTGACTATTTTATATTCAAGCAACAACAAAAAGAATAAAAACTGTTTCCATTTTTTTTCTTGTTATATTTTATTTCATTTTCCGAACTAAAAAAGAAACTATAGATTCTGGACAATGCATTTTTCTGTTATGATTGTAGTGTTTTTTCGATCCCTATCTATCTTCTTTCAGCAAAAAAGAAAACTTTAGTTATTTAATTTCAATTAAATGAAGCCTCTTTTCCGAATCTCATTAAATTTTTATCTACCCACGAAAAAGTTCAACACTCCAAGTTTTATGATTCTTTAATGATCCTATCTTGATCATGCTCAATTATCTTGTTCGACAAAAGCTCCATTTGTATACAATAATCATATTGTAGCGGGTATAGTTTAGTGGTAAAAGTGTGATTCGTTCTATTAGCCCTTTAATAGTTAAAGGGTCTTTCGGTTTTATTCATATTCCGATCAAAAACTTTATTTCTTAAAAGGATTTAATCCTTTACCTCTCAATGATAAAGTCGAGAAAAAAAATACACATTCTCGTGATTTGTATCCATGAGTCACTTATAAATTGAAAAATTGGATTATGAAATTGCGAAACATAATTTTTGAATTGGATCAAGACTTCCAATTGAATAAGTATGAGTAAAGGATCCATGGCTGAAGATAAAAAGTAAATTTCCAATCGTAACTAAATCTTCCATTTTTTTTTGGATGTCTAAAGAAAGAAATTGAAGCAAAATAGCTATTCAACGATGTCTTTGGTTTACTAGAGACATCGCCATATTGTTTTAGCTCGGTGGAAACAAAATCCTTTTCCTTAGGATCCTCTCAAATAGAAATAGAGAACGAAGTAACTAGAAAGATTGTTAGAATCACCTTCTTC